AAGCACTTAGAAAACATGAAATTGAGATAGAAAAAATGAACAAAAAACTTCCCCGGTGGTCGTATAAATTGATTGATGATTTGGAACAACAGGAAGAAGAAAATCCGGAGGAATCGACGGGTAATCCTGGTATTCGTTCAAGAAAAGCTAAACGTGTAGTAATTTATACTGATAAAGATCAGAATATACATACCGATACTAGTACCGATAGTGATCAAGCAGAAGAAATAGCTTTGATACGTTACTCACAACAATCGGATTTTCGTCGTGATCTAATCAAAGGGTCTATGCGGTCTCAAAGGCGTAAAACCCTTATTTTGGAAATGTTTCAAGCAAACGCGCATCCCCCACTTTTTTTGGACAGACTTAATAAAACATCTTTTTCTTTTAATTTCTCAAAAATGAGTATGGGAAAAGAACTGGAATTCAAAACCGCCAATTCAGAAAATGCTGAAAAAAGGGAGGCAGTTATTAAAGAAAAAACAGATAAAAGTGATCGATTAGCAATAGCGGAAACTTGGGATTCTGTTACATTTGCTCAACCCATACGGGGTTGTATATTAGTAGCCCAATCGATTGTTAGAAAATATATAATTTTGCCCACACTGATAATAGGCAAAAACCTCGGCCGTATCTTATTTTGGCAATCGCCAGAGTGGGACGAAGATTTTCACGAATGGAAAAAAGAAATGCACATTAAATGCACCTATAATGGTGTTCAATTATCAGAAACAGAATTTCCAAAAGCCTGGTTGACAGATGGTATTCAGATAAAAATCCTGTTTCCTTTTTCACTAAAGCCTTGGCATAGATCTAAACAAACATCTCTTCAAGTGGATCCAATAAAAGTTAAAAAACAAAATTTTTGTTTTTTAACGGTATGGGGTCGCGAAACTGAACAACCCTTTGGCCCTCCCCGAAAAAACCCTCCTTTTTTTAAACCCATTTTAAAAGAATTAAAAAAAGAAATGATAAATAGGTTTTTTAGAGTCCCAAAAACGTTAAAAAATGGAACAAAAGGATTTATGAAAGTTGAAAAAGAAAAGACAACATTGATTATCCAAATAGTTTTCTTTTTAAAAAGAAAAATGAAAGAATTTTTATTTGTATTTGTAAAAGTGAATCCTACTCCTTTAGTAAGATCACAGAAAATATATGAATCGAACGAAAATGAAAAGAATTCTATCCTAAGTAATAAGATTACCTATGAATCGAACATTCAAAAAAAATCGACGATAGATTTGAAAAATTTATCATTGACAGAAAAAAAAATAAAAGATCTGTCTGATCATACAAGCATAATCAGAAATCAAATAGAAAGAGTTGCAAAGGATAAAAAAAGAATATATCTGATTTCAGATAGAAATCCCAGTACCGGCGAAACGGGTTGGTATGACAAGGATAAAGGGCGAGAATCAAAAAAGGGTATTTGGCAGATTTTTAAAAAAAGAAGCACGAGATTAATACGCAAATGGCCTTATTTTTTGAAATCTTTGATTCAAAAAATATACACGGAAACTCTTCTATTTACCATTAGTAGTACCGACGACTATGCAAAATTTTTCATTGAATCGACAAAAAAATCTCTCAATAAACATATTTATAATGATGAAAAAGACAAAAGGGTAATTGATGAAATAAATCAAAACACAATTGAATTTATTTCAACTATAAATAGATCATTTTCTAATATTACTAATATTTTTAATAATAGTAATAAGAATTCACTGACTTATTTCGAGTTATTTTCTTTATCTCAAGCATATGTATTTTTAAAATTATCACAAACTCAAGTTTTTAACTTATATTGCTTGGGATCTTTACTTCAATATCACGGAGCATCCACTCTTTTCAAGAAGAAAATAAAAGATTACTTAGGAAGCCAGGGAATATTTAATTTCAAATTAAAACAGAAGAAACTTCAGAATTCTGGAATAAATGACTGGAAAAATTGGTTAAGGAGTCATTATCAATATAATTTACCTAAAATTCGATGGTCTAGAATAGTACCGCAAAAATGGCGAAATAGAATCAATGAACGTCGTACAATTAAAAAGAAAGGCTCCATATTTTCCCATTCATATGCAAAAGAAAATGACCAATTCATTTATTACAAAAAACAAAAGAATTTTAGAATGAATTCATTGACAAATCAAAAAGAAAAATTAAAAAAACATTACAGATATGATCTTTCATCATACAAATATCTTCATTATGAAGAGTTGAAGAACTCACCACTTATTTCTCGGTCTCCATTCCAAATAAAGGGAGGCCAAGAAATTCCGTATAATTACAATAATTACAACAGACCAAAATATGAATCATTCTTTTATGTACCAGAAATAATAGCCATTAATGATTATTTAATAATGGGAGAGTATGTTTTTAATACAGATAAAAATCGGGATAGAAAATATTTGGATTGGGGAATTCTCAATTTGGGTTTTAAAAAAAATATCAATATTGAATACTGGACTCATATGGATACCAGGCCCTTTAGTCAAGACACTAGGACTCGATCCAACGATTATCGAGTTGTTGAGAACAAAAATCTTTTTTTTCTTAGGATTCATCAAGAAATAAACCCATCCAATCAAAAAAACACCCTTTTTGATTGGATGGGAATGAACGAGGAAATGCTATATTATTCTATATCGAGTATCGAGCCTTGGTTCTTTCCAGAATTTGTACCACGATATGATATATATAAGATTAAACCTTGTATCATACCAATCAAATCACTTTTTTTGAATTTTTATGGGAAGGAAAGCATTAGTAAAAACATCAACGTAAATCGAAAGGCAAATCACGATACATCATCTAATTTTAAAAAGTACCCCGTATTCAAAAATATAAATCAAGAAGAAAAAGAAGGGCAGGGACAAGAAGTTCTTCGATCAAATGCACAAAACCAACAAAAATCTTTTATTGAAAAGGATTACAAAGAATCAGACATTCAAAAGCCTAGAACGAAAGCTCAATCAAAAAATAATAAGGAAACAGAACTCGACTCTTTTTTGAAAAAATATTTGCTTTTTCAATTAAGATGGAATAACTCTTTGAATCAAAAAGTTATTGATAATATCAAAGTGTATTCTCTCCTGCTTCGATTAAAAAATCCAAGAGAGATTGCTATATCCTCTATTCAAAGAGGAGAAATGCGACTGGATGTAATGCTTTTTCAAAAAGATATAACCCTTTCAGGATTGATAAAGGGGGGACTTTTGGTTATCGAACCAATTCGTCTATATCTAAAATGGGATTTCCAATTTTTTATGTATCAAATTGTAGGTATTTCATTGGTTCACAAGGATAAACAGCAAATTAAAACAAGATGTCGAATAAAAGAATATGTTGATAAAATGGATTTCGATGGATCCTTTTTGCCATACGGAAAAACTCTTGTGAAGGGACACGAAAAGCATTATGATTTGCTTGTTCCTGAACATATTCTATCTCCTAGGCGTCGTAGAGAATTACGAATTCTAATGAGTTTTAATTCAGGAAAAGAGAATATTATGGGTAGGGGTCCATTCATTTTGAATGGGAAAAGCGTAAGGAATTGTGAACCATTTTTTTATGAAGACAAATATCTTGATACAGATGCAAATAAATTCATTCAATTCAAATTCTTTCTTTGGCCCAATTATCGATTAGAAGAATTGGCTTGTATGAATCGCTATTGGTTTGATAGTAATAATGGAAGTCGTTTCAGTATGTTAAGGATACGTATGTATCCACGACACAGAATTTTGTAATTGATGATCAATTTTCTATATATTCATCACTCTATCCAGTATGGAAAGGCATGAAGATGTATACACACATATTGTGTTAGGTGTCATTCTAAAACAAAAACTGCTTAAATGACGTGTTAATTAAATCTAGAAAAGAATTGGCGAAATCTTCTTAATTAAGTCAATTTTCTGTTTCACAGGTTCTGAAAAAGGGCAATCCCCTATTCGAATTTTGTTGGGATTGAAAATTCCATTTGTTAATTTAATTTTATTTTCTAGAAAATAAAGTAAAATCTATCTATTTGTGTACCCCAAACCAAAAAACGACTATTATTCTTGATCGGTAAAATCCATATATATTTGTGGAAAAAAGAAAAAAAAATTGTTTTTTTTATTTTATGGTAAAAAATTCATTCATCTCAGCTATTTCGCAAGAAGAAAAAGAAAAAAACAAAGGATCTACTGAATTTCAAATATTGAATTTCACTAAAAGGATACGTAGACTTACTTCACATTTGGAATTGCACAAAAAAGATTATTTATCTCAGAGGGGGCTTCGGAAGATTTTAGGAAAACGTCAACGGCTACTGACCTATTTGTCAAATAAAAATAGAGTACGTTATAAAGAATTAATTGGTCAACTGGATATTCGGGAACCAAAAACTCGTTAATTTGAATTTGAAGATTCACTTGCATTTTTTGGTTTCTAAAATTAGATCTTTAATTTTGATGAACTTTGTTTGGTTTTCAGAAATTTGTAGAATAATGAATCGGGAAAAAACATATGACTGTACCGGCTACAAGAAAAGATCTGATGATAGTCAATATGGGTCCACACCACCCATCAATGCACGGTGTTCTTCGGCTCATCGTCACTCTAGATGGTGAAGATGTTATTGACTGTGAACCCATATTGGGTTATTTACACAGAGGGATGGAAAAAATTGCGGAAAATCGAACAATTATACAATATTTACCTTATGTAACCCGTTGGGATTATTTAGCTACTATGTTCACAGAGGCAATAACGGTAAATGCACCAGAGCAGTTGGGAAATATTCAAGTACCTAAAAGAGCTAGCTATATCAGAGTAATTATGCTGGAGCTGAGTCGTATAGCTTCTCATTTATTATGGCTTGGACCTTTTATGGCGGATATCGGTGCACAAACTCCTTTCTTCTACATTTTTAGAGAGAGGGAATTACTGTATGATCTATTTGAAGCTGCCACAGGTATGCGAATGATGCATAATTACTTCCGTATCGGAGGGGTAGCTACCGATCTGCCTTATGGTTGGATAGATAAATGTTTTGATTTCTGTGATTATTTTTTAACAGGAGTGGTGGAATATCAAAAGCTTATCACGCAAAATCCTATTTTTTTGGAACGAGTTGAAGGGATAGGCATTATTGGTGGAGAAGAAGCAATAAATTGGGGTTTATCAGGACCGATGTTACGAGCTTCCGGCATCCAATGGGATCTTCGTAAAGTTGATCGTTATGAGTGTTATGATGAATTCAATTGGGAAGTCCAATGGCAAAAAGAGGGGGATTCATTATCTCGTTATTTAGTACGAATCGGTGAAATGACGGAGTCCATAAAAATTATTCAACAGGCTCTAGAAGGAATCCCAGGGGGGCCCTATGAGAATTTGGAAGTACGGCGCTTTGATAAAACAAAGGATTCCGAATGGAATGATTTTGAATATCGATTCATTAGTAAAAAACCTTCCCCCTCTTTTGAATTGTCTAAACAAGAACTTTATGTAAGAGTAGAAGCTCCAAAGGGAGAATTGGGAATTTTTTTGATAGGGGATAATAGTGTTTTTCCCTGGAGATGGAAAATCCGTCCGCCCGGTTTCATTAATTTGCAAATTCTTCCTCAGCTAGTTAAAAGAATGAAATTGGCCGATATCATGACGATACTAGGTAGTATAGATATCATTATGGGGGAAGTTGACCGTTGAAATGATAATTGATACGACAAAAGTACAAGCTATCAATTCTTTTTCCAGATCGGAATCTTTAAAGGAGGTCATAGGGCTCATATGGATGCTTGTCCCTATTTTGACTCTTGTATTGGCAATAACAATAGGAGTACTCGTGATCGTGTGGCTAGAAAGGCAAATCTCCGCGGGGATACAACAACGTATTGGTCCTGAATATGCCGGTCCCCTGGGAATTCTTCAAGCTATAGCGGACGGAACGAAACTACTTTTCAAAGAGGATATCCTCCCATCTAGGGGGGATATTCGTTTATTCAGCATCGGGCCGTCTATAGCAGTCATATCCATAATACTAAGTTATTCAGTAATTCCTTTTAGTTATCACCTTGTTCTAGCTGATCTTGGTATAGGTGTTTTTTTATGGATTGCCGTTTCTAGTATAGCTCCTATTGGGCTTCTTATGTCAGGATATGGATCAAATAATAAGTATTCCTTTTCAGGTGGTCTACGAGCTGCTGCTCAATCAATTAGTTATGAAATACCATTAACTCTATGCGTATTATCAATATCTCTACGTGTGATTCGTGGAACATACATCAACCTTTATTTCCTTTCTTTATTTCTAGGAAAAAAATGGAATATTTTGAATAAATATCCTTATTTTTTTATTCATCATTAGGGTCGATGAATTAAACCCGATAGTTATATGAGTGAAACAAAACTGCTTATAAATTAGCAGTAATAGGATTAATTCTCATTCCCTATGTACAGGAGTAAAATGAAAGTACACATAAGAAGTATAAATGGGTTACCCCAAGGTTGGTTGATTAATCATCATGCCTTGAAGCGGGTACAAAAAAAGAAAAACTGTATCAAGTTTTTACTATTTTTCTGTATTACTATACAATACAGGGATTAAAAATGGGTGGACGGTTAGGAACACCAAGATACGCAAAGGATTAGTAATGGAGATAATATAAGGTATCCAAAGAAGTATTTTTAGATAAAAAAGGAATCATAATGAGGGCTTTAAGTTGGTAGAAATGGCCAAGCAGTACTTCCCCCTGATTCCGATCCAGAGTATGTTCCTATCCACTGATGAAAGAAATGACTATCAGGAACGAAGTAATACCTTATTTCATTTTATTTTAGAGGAAAAACAACTCTTCTGAGAAAGAAGAAAAGGAACGAAATAAATGAAATGGAAGAAATGAAATACAATAAAAAAAAGAAATCTTTTTTTTTCTTTTCCTCATATAATTCATACAGATATGATTATTATCATGATTCATGGAACTGGTGCAGTGTCTAATTATTTTTCGTAATAGAAAGAAATAAGTCAAAATATTTATTGATGCAAGGCATATACTATTGAAGGATTCAGTTATTACTGAAACAAAGAGAAATGGATAATTAAAAAAAAAATATTTAATATTTATGAAATAAGATATGAGATCAATTCAGAAGCATTATGATTAATATAGCAAACAGAATTTCATTGGTCTAATTAGGAACTTTACGATCCATCTTTATTCTATCTAATCTACAAAAGCATGCGTGGGTAACACTGAATTAGATTTATTTGTGACCATTGAGGAGCCGTATGAGGCGCGGGTCTCATGTACGGTTCTGTAATAGCGGTGGTAGAACAGTAATGTTATCATCGACTATGATTATCTAACAGTTTAAGTACAATTGATATTGTTGAAGTACAATCCAAATATGGAATTTGGGGATGGAATCTTTGGCGTCAACCCGTAGGGTTTATAGTTTTTCTAATTTCATCCCTAGCAGAATGTGAAAGATTGCCCTTTGATTTACCAGAGGCAGAAGAAGAATTAGTTGCAGGTTATCAAACCGAATACTCCGGTATCAAATTTGGTTTATTTTATGTTGCTTCTTACCTAAATCTACTAGTTTCTTCATTATTTGTAACAGTTCTGTACTTTGGGGGTTGGAATCTTTCTATTCCGTACACATCTATTTTTGGACTTTTTGGAATAAATCAAACCAGCGGAGTTTTTGGAACAACAATGGGTATGTTTATTACACTAGCCAAAACTTATTTATTCCTCTTCATTTCGGTTGCAACAAGATGGACTTTGCCTAGAATGAGAATGGATCAACTATTAAATCTCGGATGGAAATTTCTTTTGCCTATTTCTTTAGGTAATTTATTATTGACAACTTCTTTCCAACTCCTTTCGCTGTAACAGAATAGTAAGTTGTTCAGAGAGTTAGAAACTCTCTCAAGAGAAAGAAATGGAAAAATATCATGGATATCGGCGAAGATGTTCCCTATGATAACTGGGTTCATGAATTATGGTCAACAAACAGTACGAGCCGCAAGATACATTGGTCAGAGTTTCGCGATTACCTTATCTCACACGAATCGGTTACCTGTAACTATTCAATATCCTTATGAAAAATCAATCACATCAGAGCGTTTCCGCGGTCGAATCCACTTTGAATTTGATAAATGTATTGCTTGTGAAGTATGTGTTCGTGTATGTCCCATAGATCTACCTGTTGTAGATTGGAAATTAGAAACAGATATTCGAAAGAAAAGGTTGCTTAATTATAGTATTGATTTTGGAATATGTATATTTTGTGGTAATTGCGTCGAGTATTGTCCGACAAACTGTTTATCAATGACTGAAGAGTATGAACTTTCTACCTATGATCGTCACGAATTGAACTATAATCAAATTGCTTTGGGTCGCTTACCAATATCAGTAATTGAAGACTATACAATTCAAACAAACAATTATGAATTGAACTCATATAAAAAAATGACAGACAAACCTCTCGACTCAGAAAAGATTACCAATTAATTACTAAGACTCTGTTTGTTTTGATCGAAAGGGGGAAGGGCTCTTTTTGGATGGTTAAGCAGTAACCACAAAAATCTGTATTTTTCATTTTTTTTTATTTATTGATTTTATGATAATTGTAACTTGAATCTAGAATAGGTTCATATATCTGCGACAATTTCGAAATTTACAAACCATCCCAAACTACCCTTTCAGACAAGAAAGGGGGATTGGTGCATGAATGTGTCTGCATGAATTCGCATTGCATTAAGATTCCATTAAGAACGTATTACATAGAATAATAAAAATAGGGCAATCTCCTTTTACTGAAAAAATCATTAGGATCATGAAATATTTCTACTTTACTTATTCTTTATTCTATTTCACATAATGGGTTTACCTGGACCAATACATGATATTCTTTTAGTATTTTTGGGGTCGGGTATTGTATTAGGAAGTCTAGGGGTAATATTACTTACCAATACAATCTATTCTGCTTTTTCTTTGGGTTTCGTTCTTGTTTGTATATCCTTATTTTATATTCTATCTAATTCCTATTTTGTAGCCGCCGCGCAGCTCCTTATTTACGTGGGAGCCATAAATGTTTTAATAATATTTGCTGTGATGTTTATGAAAGGTTCAGAATATTCCAACGATTTTTCTATTTGGACTGTTGGGGATGGGGTTACTTCATTAGTTTGTACAAGTATCTTTTTTTCATTAATTACTACTATCTTGGATACATCATGGTACGGTATTATTTGGACTACAAGATCAAACCAGATTATGGAGCAAGACCTTTTAAGTAACGTTCAACAAATTGGAATTCATCTAGTAACCGATTTTATTCTTCCATTTGAACTTATTTCAATAGTTCTTTTAGTTGCTTTGATAGGTGCAATTGCTATGGCTCGTCAGTAATGAACAGTACGTTTTTTTTTCTACGAAAAAGACCAATATTGGTCTTTTTCTTATATAGGAAAATTTCTCTCAGCCCTTTTTCACACCGTTTCCATAGAGAAAATGGAAATTTTCGTTCTATCCATTACCAATATTTTTCTGTCCCATACCTGTTATACGAGAGTTGAATCAACCAAATTGGTGAAATTGTTATTCATATTGAAATGAATCAAGATTGATGAGGAGTTGGTCAATGATGCTCGAGCATGTACTTTTTTTGAGTGCCTATTTATTTTCTATCGGTATTTTTGGATTGATTACAAGTCGAAACATGGTTAGAGCACTTATGTGCCTTGAGCTTATTCTGAATGCAGTTAATCTAAATCTTGTAACATTTTCTCATTTATTTGATAGTCGCCAATTAAAGGGCGACATTTTTTCTATTTTTGTTATAACTATTGCAGCCGCTGAAGCAGCTATTGGACTGGCCATTGTTTCATCAATCCATCGTAACAGAAAATCAACTCGTATCAATCAATCCAATTTGTTAAATAAATAGTCATAATAATCGAAATAAAGAAAGATATAAATCTATCCTATCTATAGATAAAAAATTTTATAATTCAACAACTTCAGTTAGTATGTACATGTATCAGTCATATGATCATGTTTCCTAAAACGTGGAAAATCAAAGTATCAAAGTATCTTGGACCTTTCTCATGAGCAGATTTAGAAATCGATTGAATATGAAAAAAAAAGATTCTGATACTTTACTGATTCGTTTGGTGTCTCCAATAAATTCTTTTTTTATTAATGATATACCAGATCGAAAATTGAAAACGCCCAAAAACTCGATAGATCCAATGTCGCATTCAGTAAAAATTTATGATACATGTATAGGATGTACTCAATGTGTACGAGCCTGCCCCACGGACGTGTTGGAAATGATACCTTGGGACGGATGTAAAGCTAAGCAAATAGCTTCGGCTCCAAGAACAGAGGACTGTGTAGGTTGTAAAAGATGCGAATCCGCCTGTCCAACGGATTTTTTGAGTGTTCGAGTTTATTTATGGCATGAAACAACTCGCAGCATGGGTCTAGCTTATTGATACGTTTTAAAAAATTCGACTTGAATCCATTTGATTCCGCTTTACCGAGAAAAATCCGCACTCGACAAAAAAAATCGAGTGCGGATTTTTTTGGACAAAACCTATCTTGTCTTTACTACGAGTAATTTTCCTTGGTTAACAATAATTGTTGTTTTTCCGATATTCGCAGGTTTATTCATTTTCTTTCTGCCGCATAGAGGGAATAAAGTGGTAAGGTGGTATACAATCTCTATATGTTTATTAGAACTCCTTCTAACAACCTATGTTTTTTGTTATCATTTCAAATTGGACGACCCGTTAATTCAATTGGAGGAGAATTATAAATGGATAACCATTTTCGATTTTCACTGGAAACTGGGAGTTGATGGGCTTTCCATAGGACCCATTTTACTGACAGGATTCATCACTACTTTAGCTACCTTAGCGGCCTGGCCAGTTACTCGATATTCGCGATTGTTCCATTTCCTGATGTTAGCAATGTACAGCGGTCAAATAGGCTCATTTTCTTCTCGAGACCTTTTACTTTTTTTCCTAATGTGGGAGTTAGAATTAATTCCTGTTTACCTCCTTTTATCTATGTGGGGAGGGGAAAAACGCCTTTACTCAGCTACAAAGTTTATTTTGTATACAGCAGGAGGTTCCATTTTTCTCTTAATAGGAGTTCTGGGTATGGGCTTATATGGTTCCAATGAACCAACATTAAATTTGGAAACATTAGCTAATCAATCATATCCCCTAGCATTGGAAATAATATTCTATATTGGCTTCCTTATTGCTTATGCTGTCAAATCACCAATTATACCTCTGCATACATGGTTACCGGATACCCATGGAGAAGCACATTACAGTACATGTATGCTTCTAGCTGGAATCTTATTAAAAATGGGAGCATATGGGCTGATTCGAATCAATATGGAATTATTGCCTCATGCCCATTCTATATTTTCTCCTTGGTTGATTCTAGTAGGGGCTATTCAAATAATCTATGCAGCTTCAACTTCGCTCGGTCAACGCAATTTAAAAAGGAGAATAGCTTATTCTTCTATATCTCACATGGGTTTTACAATTATTGGAATTGGTTCTATAACTGATACGGGACTTAATGGAGCCCTTTTACAAATAATTTCTCATGGATTTATTGGTGCTGCACTTTTTTTCTTGGCAGGAACAAGTTACGATAGAATACGTCTTGTTTATCTTGACGAAATGGGGGGAATAGCTATCCCAATGCCTAAAATATTTACCATGTTTAGTAGTTTTTCAATGGCTTCTCTTGCACTGCCAGGAATGAGTGGTTTTATTGCAGAGTTGGTAATCTTTTTTGGAATAATTATCAGCCCTCAATATCTTTTAATCCCAAAAATAGTAATTACTTTTGTAGTGGCTATTGGAATGATATTAACTCCTATTTATTCATTATCTATGTTACGGCAGATGTTCTATGGATACAAGCTATTCAACTGCAAAAAGTCTCATTTTTTCGATTCTGGACCACGAGAACTTTTTATTTCAATCTGTATCCTTTTACCTGTAATAGGTATTGGTATTTATCCAGATTTTGTTCTCTCGTTATCAGTCGACAAGGTAGAAACTATTTTATCTAATTACTTTTAATTTCTAATTTAAATTAATTTAAATAGAATTAAAATATAATAAAATATAATATAAATAAATAAAATATTATTAAAATATAAATGAAAAAAAAAAAGTTTTCATGAATAATACGTAAAGTGAAGTAAAAAAAAAAAACTCCTGCGATATTTAAAAGGAGTTGCCATAAATAAAAAAATGAAAAGAAAAAAATATTATGAATTAAAATAAAATACATAGGAAATTTTTGAGAACCATTAAATTCGAATTTAATGGTTCTCAAAAACTAGTAAAATTTTCGTTATATATGATATGGAACGGAGTTCTTATGTATTTCTCAAGTCATTTTTTTTCTTTAATTTTAATTAGAGGTGAATGCACCATAACTATGTAGCCCTATTCCTAATAGATTTACTCCGAAATAACATATCCAAATAATAAGAAATCCAATCGAAGCTACAATTGCCGAATGCATACCCGGCATTCGTTGATTTGTTCTCGTATGTAAATAAGTAGCGAATATAGTCCAAGTAATAAATGCCCAGGTTTCCTTGGGGTCCCAATTCCAATAAGATCCCCACGCCTCGTTCGCCCATACTGCTCCTGATAGAATGCCTATGGTTAACAAAGTAAATCCTAGATTTATAATCCGATAACTCCAATGATCCAACTGTTGAGTAAATTGATATTTATGATAATTTTTAAATGAAAGAAAAGAAATATTTTGTAAAAAACTTTTTTTCTTTTTTAAAGGACGTACTTCGCTAAGTAAAAATGACTCAATTAAAAAAGAAAATTGATTCATTTTCTCCAAGATTTCTATGTTTTTTCGAAATGTAATAACTAAAAGAGATACTGATAATAAGGATCCGCACAAAAGGGCTCCATAACTTAATAACATCATACTTACGTGCATCATTAGCCATTGAGATTGTAGAGCAGGTACTAGTATTGCGGATTGATGCATTTCATTTAAAATACCTGAAGTTGCAAAGGCTTGGCAATAAATAGCACCTGTAGCCGTAATTGTGCTTAAATCATTTTGATGGTTCCATATTTTGGAAAATATATGAATAGTGGAGAAACCCCACGAAAGGAACATTAATGATTCATATAAATTACTTAACGGTAAATGTCTTGAATAAACCCAACGAATAATTAATAAACCTGTTATGCAAAAAGAGGTAGTTATTATGCCCTTTTCTAACGAGTCACATAGTCCTATGATTTCAGGAACTAAAAATTTGATTAAATGAACCGAAATCACAATTGAAATAATCGAAAAAGAGATGTGAGTTAATACATGTTCTAAAGCGATAGATATCATATAATAATAATTATATTCATTAATGTAATTCATTAAATAAGAAATACTTTCTTAGGATCAAATTAGAATAGGAGATCAAAATGCAAAATCGAATTTTCTACAGGATCTAATCTAGTGTGCTCTCTTTCTTTTTTATTAGGGGGATGCCGCCACTCGGACTCGAACCGAGATGCTCTAGCACTGCTTCCTAAGAGCAGCGTGTCTACCAATTTCACCATAGCGGCTTGGTCAAAATTATAATAGCACATATTCGATTTAATTGTCTAGATTGATGGAATCAATGTAATTTCTTTTTGTAAACATTTGAATTAATGAATCCAACAAATTTTCAAATACAAATTGGAACGTTGAATAATACTTACCTTAGTTTTTGTATGTCTTATGTTAAAAACGAAAGAAAAAGGAGTGGGGTATTTCACATATCATAAGTTAATCCGTTCTGATTACACTGATATTATTATGACACCCTTCCCCTTATTGAATCGAATTAAGAATTCTTTTTTTCTGTTTTTTATGCCTTAATTCTTCTTAATTCTTATTTTATTTATCTCTTTCATAAATAAATATAAAATGGAAAAAGAAAGACAGATTCTTTTTTAATGAAAAAAAAAAGAAAAATAACATTTTTTCTTTATCGCCAAAATTTTCTATGTCCAACAACTTATATAAAAATTAGAAAAGTTTTCTATTAATAAATAGCAAAACTGTATAAATAAAACTGTATAAATTTCATTTTGATTATTTAAACACGAATGATGTATATCATTCGTGCGATGTTTTACAAAAAAAAATAAGATCTTTGAGATCTTAGTAAATTAGTAGGATATATATATATATAAAAAAAGAGTTTCAACCTGATTGGTTTTCAATTCTAGCGTACTTATAGAACCTTTTAGAACCTTTAGATTAGAGTATTAAAAATATGAAATCCATTTCTAAGAAAATAGACATATATCCTCCTATATACATATATAGATTTTAGATAGATAAATAGGAATAGAATCTATATTGATCTATAAATAGATCAATATAGAGATCCTATCGAGATCGATATCGATAAAAAACAGAAAAAAAGAAAACTTTTTTAAAAAGAGATAATAGTTTTTCTAAAACCCCGTTAGACAGATAATTTCATTCTACATACCAGAATACCCCGGAAAATTCCGTTTATATGGATTGAAAGTTGGAGTTGGAGTTAATGTAAATTATTCATTTTATTTATAATAAGTCGTCTACTTTCTAATTCATAGAATAGGATTTATTGCTTATTTTTTTGTAACACAAAAAAACTTTTTGAACGTCCAGAAGAAATGGATTTAGCTAAGGAAAAAGCCCTTTTAGCTTCCCAATATCCCCGTTTTTTCCAAATATTTCTACGAATACGTTTTTTTGATATAGAAGTACGTTTCTTTGGAACCGCCATTTCAAAGATGTTAGTTATTTTTCTTTTATAGTTATATGTGAAAGACATGTAATGTATTATTCAAAAAGGATTCTTTTTCTATTGATTATCTATATTTATTCTATATGGAAAGAAAAAGATTCTAATTTATGTCTTGGTTGATTCCTATACTGTTGTCTTATATTTTTTAATATAGAAAAGATTAAGATAAGAACCCTTACCTATACTAAATGAATAAAACGATAATGAAACACTTTTATATTAATTGATCATTCTCGAGGATAAAGTACTTCTAGTCTAATTAGAATGAAATAAGACTAGAAATTAATTTTTAAAACAATACATTTTTTTTTGAAAAAGTCATTTTAGTAAAAATACATCTTAGTTCTATCTAAAATTATGAATATACTAGTCAGAAGATTTCAAAAAAAAAAGAAAACACAGGTTTCTTTGATTAGGATAAAGAAAGCCAATCAATTAGTTTTACAATAAATTAGACAATGACTATGAATAAAATATGACTAAATTGCGCCGTCTTGGGTAGAGTCGAGTTTTTTTGGATATCGTGTCCCCGAATCAAGTACTTCCCTTTTATGTTACTTTTTTCTTACTATAAAAAAAGATATAAATCGGCATCTAACTAATAAACTAATAAAATAGACGAGCGATTGAAAATCTCATACTCTCTCTATTATATTATTTTAATAATTAATATAATATTAATTTTTAAATTATTAAATAATAATAATAATTAACCCAACTATTCAAATTAAAAAAAAAATAACCAAGCAATGCAATTTCTCTATTTGTTTCTTTTTTTTTATCTCACTATAGATTGATTCTTTTTATTTAATTATTGTTACTTTTTTATTTAATTTTTGTTACTATTGTAAAGGTAAGAGCTGGTGAATCAGAAGAAATTAATAAGAAAAAAATTCGATTTTCCTATGGAACGTACATACCCATATGCGTGGATCATACCTTTTATTCCACTCCCGGTTACTGTGTTAGTAGGATTAGGACTTCTAGTTGTTCCGAATGCAACAAAAAAGATTCGCCGTATGTGGGCTTTTATTAGTGTTTTATTATTAAGCATAGCTTTACTTTTTTCGATCAATATATCCATTCAACAAATAGGGGGCAGCTCGATTTATCAATATCTATGGTCTTGGACCATAAATAATGATTTTTCTTTGGAGTTTGGCTACTTGATTGATTCGCTTACTTCTATTATGTTAATACTAATCACTACTGTTGGAATCATGGTTCTTATTTATAGTGATAATTACATGTCTCATGACCAAGGATATTTGAGATTTTTTGCGTATCTGAATTTTTTCAATGCTTCCATGCTTGGATTAGTTACTAGTTCCAATTTAATACAAATTTATATTTTTTGGGAACTTGTGGGAATGTGTTCATATTTACTAATAGGTTTTTGGTTCACACGACCCAGTGCAGCAAATGCTTGTCAAAAAGCCTTTGTAACTAATCGTGTAGGGGATTTTGGTTTATTATTAGGAATCTTAGGACTTTATTGGATAACGGGCAGTTTTGAATTTCGGGATTTATTCGAAATTTTCAATATCTTGGTCCATAATAATACAATAAATCTTTTTTTTGCAGCTCTATGTGCCTCTCTATTATTTCTTGGTGCAATTGCGAAATCCGCGCAATTCCCTCTTCATGTATGGTTGCCCGATGCAATGGAAGGTCCTACGCCTATCTCCGCTCTTATACATGCTGCGACTATGGTCGCAGCGGGGATTTTTCTTGTTGCTCGACTTTTTCCTCTTTTTATCAACTTACCATACATAATGTATTTTATTTCTTTGATAGGCATAATAACAGTATTATTAGGAGCTACTTTAGCTCTTGCGCAAAGAGACATTAAGAGAAGTTTGGCCTATTCGACAATGTCACAATTGGGTTATATTATGCTAGCGATGGGGATAGGTTCTTATCGAGCCGCTTTATTTCATTTGATTACTCATGCCTATTCGAAAGCATTATTGTTTTTGGGATCCGGATCCATTATTCATTCTATGGAACCCATAGTTGGATATTCGCCAGACAAAAGTCAGAACATGGTTCTTATGGGTGGTTTAACAAAATATGTGCCAATTACAAAAACCACTTTTTTATTAGGTACACTTTCTCTTTGTGGTATTCCACCTCTTGCTTGCTTTTGGTCCAAAGATGAAATTCTTAATGATAGCTGGTTATATTCACCAATTTTTGCGATAATAGCTTATTCTACAGCTGGTTTAACCGCATTTTATATGTTTCGAGTATATTTACTTACTTTTGATGGACATTTGCGCATTCATTTTACAAATTTGAATGGAGCTAAAAGTCGTTCACTCTATTCAATATCTATATGGGGAAAAGAAGAATCAAACTTGAATAATACAAATTGTTTTTTATCAGAAATCAACAAAAATGATGAAAAGGTTTTCTTTTTTTCGAAAAAAACATATAAAATAGGTAAATATGCGAGAAACAGAATGTTCTCTTTTAGTATTTTTTTTGGTAATGAAATAGTTTTTCCATATCCACATGAATCAGACAGTACCATGTTATTATCAGTATGTGTATTGGGTCTGTTTACTTTGTTCGTTGGATTCATAGGAATCCCTTTGAATCAAGGAATCGTTGATTTTGATATATTATCAAA